ATGTGTATTATTTAAATAATGTAATAGACACGTTTTAGGTTAAGAAATATGCTACTCGAGGTTTTCCTGTTTCCGGGGGGTTTTCAGGAATGATAGTGATCTCGGGAGTGTAGGGGGGTAGGGGGGTTTAACGCGCAAAAACCCCCGGGGGCATATAAGGATATGTTAGGAGAAATATCAGATACTTATGCTCTTGATATCCAATTATGCAATTCTTGTGTAATGTCTTTCCACCTTTCACTTATAATAATTCAAGCAAGGAAATGTTCAACCTTAATATACCATTTCTGTATGCACTGTGAAATGCCAAGTGAAAGGAAAGAGAAAAAAGAGAACCACTGACCCCCTGGAAAGAACGCCCGGCATGGTGGGTAATCGCGCCATATGTACTCCACCATTAACTTATGCAAGCGTCGATGAAAGTTAGGGGAATAATATCAATCCATGGCCCTGAAGTAGGAACCAAATGCCAGGAATAATTCACTAAGTGAAACCCCCACAATTACTGTCCCTGACCATCAATAAGAGTATGCATTAAGATATCAACTGATGGTCGGTTCTTATTGGGTGAGATGTTGAGTTTGTCGAGATGTTGAATTCATGGTATAACTTTACTCATGACTTAAACGGTTAAATCTTCAATTTCGCCAACATTTATTTCAAGTATAATTGAATCATTAAATATTAATGGTTTATGTAATTCTTATTTTTATATTACTAAGCAGAAATGGTTAATATCTTTTAATGGTTATTATACATATATTGTACCTCATTACTCTCATTATATGGTTAATATGGTTATATGGTGATAATACATACATGTACTAGCAATTTTCAAAGAGTAGTTTAATTAAGAATACTAGCTTTGGGAGTTAGTGGTAGGGGTTAAAATCCCTTCTCTTTGAGCAGTAGAGGGGACTTTAACCCCTGACGTCCGGTTTACAAGACCGGCGCTCTGAAGCTGAGCTACTAGTGCATACCCATCCGAGGGCTTTATTTTCTAGTCATCCTACAAAGGGGGTTACGATTAGGAATAATGCGAAGTATAAGACTGAGGCGATTTGTCCGATGATAATGTAGGGGTGTTCTACAGGTATACCGCCGATTCATGTAAGAATAAAGACGTTGGCGACGAGGGTTCAGAAGAGGAATTGGGTGAGGGGGCGGAATGTTAATCCTCGTTGTTTTGATGTGTGAAGGATTGGGACTACCATGAGGACAAGGATTGATGCTAAAAGTGCCAGGACTCCTCCTAGTTTGTTAGGAATAGATCGTAAGATGGCGTAAGCGAATAGGAAGTATCATTCGGGCTTGATATGTGGGGGTGTTACTAGTGGGTTGGCGGGGGTGAAGTTGTCGGGGTCTCCTAACAGGTTAGGAGAAAATAGTGCTAGGGAAGTGAGGGTAATTAGTAGTGCTGCAAATCCTAGGAGGTCTTTGTATGAGAAGTATGGGTGGAATGAGATTTTATCTATGTCGGAGTTTAGGCCTAGGGGGTTGTTTGAGCCTGTTTCGTGTAGGAAAATAAGGTGAATGAGGGTAACTGCTGCAATAATGAAGGGGAGGAGGAAGTGGAATGCGAAGAAGCGAGTGAGAGTTGCGTTATCAACTGAGAAGCCTCCTCAGATTCATTGGACTAGGGTGTTGCCTACATATGGAACGGCGGAGAGGAGGTTTGTAATTACGGTAGCTCCTCAGAATGATATTTGTCCTCATGGTAGTACGTAGCCTACAAAGGCGGTTCCCATGACTAGTAGGAGAAGGATGACTCCGATGTTTCATGTTTCTTTGTAGAGGTAGGAGCCGTAATAGAGGCCTCGGCCGATGTGGAGGTACAGGCAAATAAAGAAGAAGGAGGCTCCATTAGCGTGGAGGTTTCGGATTAGTCATCCGTAGTTTACGTCTCGGCAAATGTGGGCGACTGATGAGAAGGCTGTGGCAATGTCTGATGTGTAATGTATTGCGAGGAATAGTCCTGTAAGGATTTGAATGATTAAGCAGAGACCGAGAAGAGACCCGAAGTTTCATCAGGCTGAAATGTTGGAGGGAGCAGGGAGGTCAACTAGTGCGTCGTTAGCAATTTTTAGGAGGGGGTGGGTTTTGCGTAGGCTTGCCATTATGGGTTCTTGTAGTTGAATAACAACAGTGGTTTTTCAAGCCATTAGTCCTGGTTAAAGTCCTGGCAGGAATTATGACTTATGTTATGTCTTTGTTTTTGTTTGGGTTAGTTTTAGGGTTAGTTGCGGTAGCTTCTAATCCTTCTCCTTACTTTGCTGCTTTGGGGTTGGTGGTGGTAGCGGGGTTGGGTTGTGGAGTATTAGTTGGGCATGGAGGCTCCTTTTTATCGTTAGTATTATTTCTAATTTATCTTGGAGGGATGTTAGTTGTGTTTGCGTATTCAGCAGCTTTGGCGGCGGAGCCTTTTCCGGAGACTTTAGGTAGTGGGCCTGTTGTGTTTTCTATGGTGGTTTATATAGTGGGGGTGGTGTTGGCTTCTGGGCTATTTTGAGGGGGGTGGTACGAGAGTTCTTGAATGTCTGTGGAGGAGCTTGGAGAGTTTATAGTCCTTCGAGGGGATGTAGCGGGGGTGGCGTTAATGTACTCAGTTGGGGGTGGTATATTAATTATTGGGGCTTGAGTGTTATTGTTAACTCTGTTTGTTGTGTTAGAATTAACCCGGGGGTTGAGTCGAGGAACACTGCGGGCTGTTTAAAGGGTAAAGATTACGGTTGTGAGAGCAAGGGTGAGGAAGAAGATGGAGAGGTATGTCTTAATTATACCTTGTTGGGTGTTGCTTGTTGTGGTAATAAGGGGTATGTTAAGTGAAGCAATGGCTTTTGGGCCTGTTTTTTCCAATGAAGTTTGGTCAATCATTTGACTGGCGATAGCTTGACCGAGGATAAGGTTGAGCTTAGGTGTAAGTCGGTGGATGATGTGTGGGAAGAATCCTAGCATGTTAGAGAAGTGGTGGGTGGATAGTTTGGGGGAAGGTTTGAGTTGTTTGCTTGTAAGGGAAGCTAGTTCGAAGGCTATGAGAAGGCCTAGAATGGTTACGATTAGGGCGGCTAGTTTTAGGAGGGGTGGTATGGACATTACTGGGGTTTTTAAAGGTAGAATGTTTGAGGTAATAAGAAGGCCTGCGATGATGCTTCCTCATGCTAGACGTTTGATAGGGTTAATGACTGCTTGGTTGTTTTCATTGATAGGGGAGAATGAATTAAATCGGGGGTGTCCTATAGAAACGAAAAAAATAACTCGCAGGCTGTAGATTGCTGTGAAAGAGGTGGCTAAAAGGGTTAAGGTTAGGGCTCAGGCGTTTAGGTGAGATGTGTTGAGTGCTTCGATAATGGCATCTTTGGAGAAGAAACCTGCCAAGAAGGGGGTGCCTGTGAGGGCGAGGCTGCCAAGTGTGAGGCAAGAAGAAGTGAAGGGGGTGAGGTGGTGTATTCCTCCCATTTTGCGGATGTCTTGCTCGTCGTTTAGGCTGTGGATAATTGATCCGGAGCAGAGGAACAGCATTGCTTTGAAGAAAGCGTGTGTGCAGATGTGGAGGAAGGCTAATTGGGGTTGGTTGAGGCCGATTGTTACTATCATTAAGCCTAGTTGGCTTGATGTGGAGAAAGCGACGATTTTTTTGATATCATTTTGGGTGAGTGCACAGGTTGCGGTGAATAAGGTGGTTAGTGCTCCGAGGCAGAGGCAGATTGTTAGGGCTGTTTGGTTGTTTTCTATAAGTGGGCTTATTCGGACTAGAAGGAAGATTCCTGCCACAACCATGGTGCTGGAGTGTAGTAGGGCAGAGACCGGTGTAGGGCCCTCTATTGCAGAGGGTAGTCAGGGGTGGAGTCCGAACTGGGCAGATTTACCAGTTGCAGCTACAATTAAGCCGATGAGGGGGTAAGTTAAATCTATGTCTTTAGCGGCTGCGAATATTTGTTGTATTTCCCAGGAGTTGAGGTTTATTGCTATTCATGCTATTGCGAAAATTAGTCCAATGTCTCCCACTCGGTTATATAGTACTGCTTGAAGGGCGGCAGTATTAGCGTCTGCCCGGCCGTATCATCACCCAATGAGTAAAAATGACATAATTCCCACGCCTTCTCATCCAATGAAGAGTTGGAACATATTATTAGCTGTGACTAGAATAATTATCGCGATTAGGAATACAAGGAGGTATTTGAAGAATCGGTTTATTTGGGGGTCGGCGTGCATATATCATGAGGCAAATTCTAGAATTGACCATGTAACGTAGAGGGCAATGGGTGTAAAGATAATGGAGTAATGGTCAAATTTAAAGCTAATGTTGACGTCAAAGGTTAGGGTATTTATTCAGGTTCAGTTGGTAATGATAGCTTCTGCGCCCTCATTGAGGAAGAGGGATAGTGGTAGTAGGCTGACGAGGAATGCTAGTTTAACTGCTGTTTTGACTTGAGTGAGGGCCCAGTCGGATGCTTGTGGGCGGGGGGTGAGGGTTGAGATAGCAGGTAAAACTAGGAGTGTAAAGATGACAATTAGGCTTGAGGTTATTATTAGAGAAGTGGGGTGCATAGCTGCTACTTGGATTTGCACCAAGAGTTTTTGGTTCCTAAGACCAACGGATGAGCTGTTATCCTTTAGGAGCAGTGTTCGAGGGAGCCCTGGGGTCCAACCAAGGTGGCGAAGATTAGCAGTCTTCGTTGCTAGCAAGCCTCTCTCGGTGGATAAGAGGGGTTCAACCTTTATTTTCAGAATCACAATCTGACGTTTTTATTAAACTATATCTACAGGCTGTTCATCCTCAGATTAGTTCTGGCTTAAGGATGAGGAGAAGTAAGGGGATAAGGTGGAGGGCAATTAAAAGGTGTTCGCGAGAGTGTGATGGGTCTAGGGTTAGGATGTGGGCGGGAAGTGGGCCTCGTTGTGTTATGAGGAACATGTAAAGAGAGTAGCCGGCGGTGATTAGTGTTCCAATCCCTGTGAGGAGCAGGGTTCATCATGATCAGTTTAGGAGTGAGGAAATGATTATTAGTTCTCCCATGAGATTTGGTAGGGGTGGCAAAGCAAGGTTGGCTAGGGTGCCAATAAATCATCAAGTAGCTATTAGGGGGAGTGCTATTTGAAGTCCTCGTGCTAGAACTATGGTTCGGCTATGCGTACGTTCATAATTAGTGTTGGCTAAGCAGAAGAGGGCTGAAGATGTTAGTCCGTGGGCGATTATCAGAATGATGGCCCCTGTGAATCCTCAGGGGGTTTGAATTAGGATACCTCCGACTACTAACCCCATGTGACTGACTGAAGAGTATGCAATGAGGGATTTTAGGTCTGTCTGGCGAAGACAAATTGAGCCTGTTATGATAATTCCTCAGAGTGCGAAGATAATAAATGGGTAACTTAGTTCTTTGGTTAGGGGCTCTAGTACTACTAAAATGCGCATTATTCCATATCCTCCTAGTTTTAGCAGGACTGCAGCAAGGACCATGGAGCCGGCTACTGGGGCTTCTACATGGGCTTTGGGGAGTCAGAGGTGGACCCCATAAAGAGGTATTTTTACTAGGAAAGCAAGAAGGCAGGCCATTCATCATAGCTTGTCCGCGTAGGTTGTTAGGGGAATTGGGTTGGAAAATTGTAAAGTAAGCAGGGAGAGTGTGCCTGTTGAGTTTTGAAGAAGTAAGAGGGCGACTAGGAGGGGGAGGGAGCCAGCTAGGGTGTAGAAGAGAAAGTAGGTGCCTGCGTTAAGGCGTTCTGTTTGGTTTCCTCATCGTGTGATGAGGAATAAGGTTGGAATAAGGGTTGCTTCAAATATTACGTAGAATATGATTACTTCGGTTGCGCCGAAGGCTATAATTAGGAAGATTTGGAGGGATGTAAGGAGTGTAATGTAAGTACGTTGACGGTTAACAGGCTCAAGGGTAGTGTGGTTCTGGCTGGCTAGGATTATTAGGGGGAGGAGCCAGCAGGTTAGAACGAGAAGTGGGGTTGATAAGGGGTCGGTTGCTATGTATGGGCTTAGGTTGGATCACCCTGTCTCTGAAAGATTTTTTAGCCACGTGAGGCTAGCTACTGCAATGATTAGACTGTGCAGGAGCGTTGTGGGTCATAGTCATTTGGCGGGAGTGAGCCAGGTGGTGGGGATTAGCATGAGTGTCGGGATTAGGATTTTTAGCATTGTAAGAGGTTAAGGCTTTGAAGGTGATCGGTCCCATGTGTTCGAGCGGTGGCTACTAGTAGGGCTAGGCCTGCGCTTGCTTCGCAAGCTGAAAATGCCAGGAGGATCATTGGGGAGGCGGAGAAGTTAGTGGCGCCAAGTTGGAGGGTTCATAAGGATAGGGCAATAAACAGGGAGAGCATTATTCCTTCTAGGCAGAGGAGGGCGGAGAGAAGATGGGTTCGGTGGAACGCTAGTCCTATTAGTCCTAACACGAAGGCTGATGAGAAGGTGAAGTGAACGGGGGTCATTAGGTCATTATGGACTTGAACCAGAAGCTTTTGAGCCGAAATCAAATGTTTTTTTTAAACTAATGGCCTATTCAGCCCACTCTAGTCCTCCTTGAAGTCATTCATAAATGAGGCCGAGGGTTAGAATAACTAAGACGGCGGAGGCTCAGAGGAAGGTTAGTAATGGGGATGAGAGTTGGTCTCCTCAAGGAATTGGGAGAAGGAGAGCAATTTCTAGATCAAAAAGGAGAAATAAGATAGCGACTAGAAAGAATCGTAGGGAGAAAGGGAGGCGGGCAGATCCGAGGGGGTCAAAGCCACATTCGTAGGGTGATAGTTTTTCGTGATCAGGGGTCATTTGAGGAAGTCAAAATGACACTACAGCCAGGACTGCTGATAGAACTGCGGCGATAGTAATGATGGTTGTGACTAAATTCATTATCTATCCTTGGATTTGAACCAAGACCGGGTGATTGGAAGTCACTTATACTTTGCTTTAATACTAGATAGATTATGAGCCTCATCAGTAGATTGAGATGTAAAGGAATAATCAAACGACGTCTACGAAGTGTCAATATCAAGCAGCTGCTTCGAATCCGAAGTGGTGTTCGGAGGTAAAGTGGTATTGAATTTGTCGGAGTAGGCAGACGGCTAGGAAAGTGGATCCAATAATGACATGAAGTCCATGGAATCCAGTGGCTACAAAGAATGTTGAGCCATAAACCCCGTCTGCAATAGTGAAGGGGGCTTCATAGTATTCTATTCCTTGAAGGAATGTGAAGTAGAAGCCAAGGAGGATAGTTAAGAAGAGTGATTGAATTGCTTGTTTTCGTTCCCCTTCTATAATGCTATGGTGGGCTCAGGTGACTGTGACTCCGGAGGCAAGTAATACGGCGGTGTTGAGAAGGGGTACTTCGAAAGGGTCTAGGGTTGTGATGCCTGTTGGGGGTCAGCATCCTCCCAGTTCGGGAGTGGGGGCTAAGCTTGAGTGGTAGAAGGCTCAGAAGAACCCTAGAAAGAAGAAGACTTCTGAAGTGATGAAGAGGATTATTCCGTATCGGAGTCCTTTTTGTACAGGGGGTGTGTGGTGTCCTTGGAATGTGCCTTCTCGGACAATGTCTCGTCATCATTGGTATATTGTTAGGAGAAGAAGGGCTGTTCCAAGGCCCATTAGTGTTGTAGAGTTAAAATGGAATCAAATTGCGAGACCTGAGGTCATGAGTAGGGCAGCAACTGCTCCTGTGAGCGGTCAAGGGCTTGGGTCGACTATGTGGTATGCGTGTGCTTGGTGGGCCATTAGACGTTTTCTTGTAGGTAGAGAGACAGAAGGAGGACAAACACGTAGGCTTGAATTATAGCTACGGCTACTTCTAGAAGGGTTAGGAGGAATAAGAGGGTTGTTGTGAGGATTGCGACTGTAGGCATTAGCGGAAGGAGGACGAAGGCGGCGGTTGCAATTAATTGAATTAGTAGGTGCCCTGCTGTTAGGTTAGCAGTTAGTCGTACACCAAGGGCGAGAGGGCGAATGAATAAGCTGATTGTTTCGATGATGATTAGGACAGGAATGAGGGGTGTTGGGGTTCCTTCAGGTAGTAAGTGACCTAAAGCAATAGTAGGTTGGTTTCGCATGCCAATGATAACTGTTGCTAGCCATAGGGGAACGGCAAGTCCCATGTTGAGAGAAAGTTGTGTAGTTGGGGTAAAGGTGTAGGGAAGAAGGCCTAGTATGTTAATTGTGATGAGGAATAGCATTAGTGATGCTAGGAGGAGGGCTCATTTATGGCCTCCAGGGCTAAGTGGGAGAAGAAGTTGTTGTGTAAATCGGTTAATGAATCAGCTTTGTAGGGTTAAGAGTCGGTTATTTAACCATCGGCTTGATGGAGTGGGGTAGAGGATTCAGGGCAGTGCGATAGCAAGGGCTATAAGGGGGATTCCCAGGTATGTGGGGCTCATAAATTGGTCGAAGAAGCTTAGTGTCATGGTCAGGTTCAGGGTTCTGTTTTTGGTTTTTCTGTGCTTTGGAGGGTGGGTTCATTTGGGAAAGTATGGGCCATAACTTTAGGTGGAAGGATAGTGAGGAATACTAGTCAAGAGAAGACTAGGATGGCAAACCAAGGTGCGGGGTTGAGTTGGGGCATGTCACTAAGGGTGGTTGGGAGTCACCAATCTTTAGCTTAAAAGGCTAACGCTACATCCCTGTTTAGCTTCTTAGCGAGGCGTCTTCAAGTATTAGTGATGATCAGTTTTCAAAGTGTTCAAGAGGGACTGCTTCAACTACGATAGGCATAAAGCTATGGTTTGCTCCGCAGATTTCAGAACATTGGCCATAGAAAACTCCTGGTCGGGATGCGATAAAGGCTGTTTGGTTTAGTCGGCCAGGGACTGCGTCCATTTTTACTCCTAGGGCTGGGACAGCTCAGGAGTGGAGTACGTCTTCTGCAGAGACTAGAACTCGAATAGGGGATTCAACTGGAATTACCATACGATGGTCTGCTTCTAGTAGACGGAATTGTCCAGGTGTTAGGTCTTGTGTTGGGATCATGTATGAGTCAAATCCTAAGTCTTCGTAATCAGTGTACTCATAGCTTCAGTATCATTGATGTCCTATGGCTTTAATTGTTAGGTGGGGGTCATTGATTTCATCTATTAGGTAAAGAATACGTAGTGAGGGTAAGGCAATCAGAATGAGGATGATTGCTGGAAGAATTGTTCAAATAATCTCAATTTCTTGGGAATCTAAGATATATTTGTTAGTAAGTTTTGTAGAAACCATAGCAACAATAATGTAAAGTACTAGTGTACTAATTAGGAATACAATTATTAGGGCATGATCGTGGAAGTGGAGAAGTTCTTCTATGACAGGTGAAGCTGCATCTTGAAATCCTAGTTGTGAGGGATGTGCCATTAGTTTAGACAAGACACGCGGGGATTTAACCCACAATTCTGCCTTGACAAAGCAGTGTAATGGCTGTTTTACTAGTGTCTTATAAAGAAAGTGACAGAGTGGTTATGTGGTTGGCTTGAAACCAGCCTACGGGGGTTCAATTCCTCCCTTTCTCGAACTAGTGTGCTTGAACTTGAACGAATGCAGGTTCTTCAAATGTGTGATAAGGAGGAGGGCAGCCGTGCAGTCATTCCACGTTAGTCATTGTGAGTTCAACTGAGAGAACTTCACGTTTTGCAGCAAAAGCTTCCCAGATAATGAATAGGAACATAATCACTGCTACAAGAGAAATAAGGGATCCGATAGAGGATACTGTATTTCATAGGGTATAGGCGTCTGGATAGTCTGAGTATCGTCGAGGCATTCCAGCTAAGCCAAGGAAGTGTTGTGGGAAGAAAGTTAGGTTTACTCCTACGAACATAATACCAAAGTGGATTTTAGTTCAAGTGCTGTGAAGAGTGTAACCTGAAAATAGAGGGAATCAGTGGACAAAAGCTGCAACAATGGCAAATACGGCACCCATAGAAAGTACGTAGTGGAAATGTGCAACTACATAGTATGTATCGTGCAGAACAATATCTAGAGAAGAATTGGCTAGGACGATTCCTGTCAGACCTCCAACTGTAAATAGGAAAATAAAGCCTAGGGCTCAGAGAAGGGGGGTTTCTCATTTAATTGCCCCGCCATGAAGGGTGGCTAGTCAGCTAAAGACTTTTACCCCTGTTGGAATGGCGATGATCATTGTGGCGGATGTGAAGTAGGCTCGAGTGTCTACGTCCATTCCTACTGTAAACATGTGATGTGCTCAGACAATGAAGCCAAGAAGGCCGATTGCTATCATGGCTCAGACCATACCCATATAACCGAAAGGTTCTTTTTTGCCTGAGTAGTAAGCTACGATGTGGGAGATCATTCCAAACCCAGGTAGAATAAGAATGTAAACTTCCGGGTGGCCAAAGAATCAGAATAGGTGTTGGTATAGAATTGGGTCACCCCCACCTGCTGGGTCAAAGAATGTTGTGTTCAGATTTCGGTCTGTGAGAAGCATTGTAATCCCGGCAGCCAGAACGGGTAGAGAAAGGAGTAGAAGGACAGCTGTAATTAGGACGGCTCACACGAATAGTGGGGTTTGGTACTGGGAAATAGCGGGAGGTTTCATGTTAATAATGGTTGTGATGAAGTTGATAGCTCCAAGAATTGAGGAAATCCCTGCTAAATGGAGGGAGAAGATGGTTAGGTCAACTGATGCGCCAGCGTGTGCTAGGTTACCAGCTAAAGGAGGATAAACTGTTCACCCGGTTCCTGCCCCGGCTTCTACTCCGGAGGAGGCTAGGAGAAGTAGGAAAGAAGGTGGTAGAAGTCAGAAGCTCATGTTGTTTATTCGTGGGAATGCCATGTCGGGGGCCCCGATCATTAGGGGGATTAGTCAGTTTCCGAACCCTCCGATCATAATTGGCATTACTATAAAGAAAATTATTACGAATGCATGGGCGGTAACAATGACGTTATAAATCTGGTCATCTCCAAGGAGGGCGCCTGGTTGGCTGAGTTCTGCTCGAATCAGTAGGCTCAAGGCTGTTCCTACTATTCCGGCTCAAGCACCAAATACTAAATAAAGGGTGCCGATGTCTTTGTGATTGGTCGAAAAGAGTCAACGTGTGGTTGCCACAGGTAAGATGGCTGAGAGTTTAAGCGGTGGATTGTAGCCCCATGGACAGAGGTTTAAGTCCTCTTCTTACCAAGCTTTGAGGTGTTTTACATGTCAGATTGCAAATCTGAAGTAGCAGGGTAAAGCCTGCCGGGGCTTTCCCCCGCCTTGGCGCGCCTATCAGGCGGGGGAAAGGTAGATGGATGCTCGCTGGTTTGAGCGCTTAGCTGTTAACTAAGAGTTTGTAGGATCGAGGCCTACCTATCTAGACAAGGCTTTAGCTTAATTAAAGTGTCTGTTTTGCATGCAGGAGATGTGGGGTAATGTCCCGCAAGTCTTACAGGAACTGGGAGATTTTCACTCCCACTTAGGGCTTTGAAGGCCCTTGGTCTAGTGGTTAGCCTAAGTTCCTACAGGGAGAGGAGGGCTATTGTAGCTGGTGTGAGGGGGAGCAGGGAAATAGTTGCTATGGTTGAAATTGTTAATGGAAGGGTTAGTTGTGAGGATGGAAGTCGTCACGGTGTTGTGCCGATTAGGTTGTTTGGGGAAATTGTTAGGGTTATAGCATAGGACAATCGGAGATAGAAGTATAGACTTAGGAGGGCAGTTAGTGCCGCTAGTGTGGCTGTTAAGCCAAGGTCTTGTTTGGTCAGCTCTTGGAGAATTAGTCATTTTGGCATGAACCCGGTAAGTGGGGGCAGTCCTCCAAGAGAGAGGAGGATTAGGGGGGTTAGGGCTGTGAGGGTTGGGGCTTTTGCTCAGGAGGTGGCGAGTGTATTAATGTTTGTGGATTTGTTGAGTTTAAATACAAGGAATGTGGAGAATGTCATGATAAAGTATGTTAAGAGAGTAAGGAAGGTAAGTGATGGTGAGAATTGCAGGATTAGGATTATTCAACCAAGATGGGCGATTGATGAATAGGCTAGGATTTTTCGCAATTGTGTTTGGTTAAGGCCTCCTCATCCTCCGACTAGGGTGGATGTCAAGCCTAACATGATGAGGAGGGTTGAGTTGGTTGGTTGAATTTGTAGTAAAATGGCGAAGGGGGCTAGTTTTTGTCAAGTTGAGAGGATTAGGCCTGTGGTTAAGTCCAGTCCTTGGAGGACTTCTGGTAGTCATGAGTGTAGTGGGGCTAACCCAATTTTTAAGGCTAATGCAATGGAGATCATGGTAATTGGGAGGGGGTGGGATATCTGTTGGATGTCTCATTGTCCTGTTAATCACGCATTAGTGGTACTTGCAAAGAGGAGTATGGCTGCTGCTGTTGCTTGTGTGAGGAAATATTTAGTGGTGGCTTCAACTGCTCGTGGGTGGTGGTGTTGGGCTATAAGGGGGATGATGGCTAGGGTGTTGATTTCAAGGCCTATTCAGGCGAGTAATCAATGTGAACTTGCAAATGTAATTGTAGTTCCTAGGCCTAGGCCGAATAGGAGGATAGCTAAGACGTACGGGTTCATTAGTAAAGGAAGGATTTTAACCGACATGTTTGGGGTATGGGCCCAAAAGCTTGATTAGCTGACTTTACTAGGAAGTGGTGTAGCGGAAGCACTGAGAGTTTTGATCTCTCCAGGTAGGGTTCAAATCCCTTCTTTCTAAGGAGTTAGGGGGACTTTAACCCCCATTATCCACCTTATCAAAGTGGCCCTTTATTTCAGGCATAACTCCGGTGTTATAGTTGGGGAGGAAGGCCCGCGAATGCAATGGGGAGCGCGAGGTGTCAGATAATAAGGGCAAGTGTTAGGGGGAGGAAGTTTTTTCAAATAAGATGTATAAGTTGGTCGTATCGGAATCGTGGGTAGGATGCTCGTACTCATAGGAATACTATTGATAGTAAGGCTGCTTTAGTTATTAGGTTAATTGCGGTGAGCTCTGGAATTGTGGGAATGTGGGAGGCTCCAAGGAAAAGGGTGGCGGAGAGTGTATTTATTAGAAGAATGTTGGCGTATTCGGCTAGGAAGAATAGGGCGAATGGCCCTCCTGCGTATTCTACGTTAAACCCTGAAACAAGTTCTGATTCCCCTTCGGTTAGGTCAAATGGGGCTCGGTTGGTTTCTGCTAGGGTAGAGATGTATCATATTGCAGCTAGGGGTCAGGCTGGTAAGATAAGTCAAATGCTTTCTTGAGCGACATTGAATGTTTGTAGGGTAAATCCTCCGGTGAAGATAATTGTACTTAGTAAGATTAGGCCAAGACTTACTTCGTAAGAGACTGTTTGGGCGACTGCTCGTAAGGCCCCAATGAGGGCATATTTGGAATTGGATGCTCACCCTGAGCCAAGGATTGAGTAAACGGCGAGGCTTGAAAGAGCTAGGATAAAGAGGATTCCTAGATTGAGATCAAGAATTGGGTAGGGGAGGGGTATTGGGGCTCAAAGTGTAAGGGCTAGGGTTAGGGCTAGTATAGGAGTGAGGAGAAATAGTACGGGGGAGGAGGTTGATGGTCGAACGGGTTCTTTAATGAAGAGTTTTACCCCGTCTGCGATAGGCTGTAATAGACCGTAGGGTCCTACAATGTTGGGCCCTTTACGAAGTTGTATGTAGCCGAGCACTTTTCGTTCGATTAAGGTAAGGAAAGCAACGGCTAGGAGGACGGGAACAATGTAGGCCAGGGGGTTAATAATATGGGTGATGAGTGTTGAGATCATAGTTAAGGAGGGGATTTGAACCCCTGTGGAAAGGGCTTAGGTCTTTTGCAGTAGCCGGGCTCTGCCACCTTAACATGCCATTTTCTCAGGCGCGGGGATATGCCCTTTTGTCTATTTTAGTTGGTTTCATTAGGTGAGGGTGAGGCGTGCCGATGGTATTGGCCTCTTCTTTTCGGTCCTTTCGTACTAGAAAAGATCACATCGTAGATAGAAACTGACCTGGATTACTCCGGTCTGAACTCAGATCACGTAGGACTTTAATCGTTGAACAAACGAACCCTTAATAGCGGCTGCACCATTAGGATGTCCTGATCCAACATCGAGGTCGTAAACCCTCTTGTCGATATGGGCTCTAAAAGAGGATTGCGCTGTTATCCCTAGGGTAACTCGGTCCGTTGATCGGCTTCGCCGGATCTTATTGGTCAGAAATTCTGTTGCTTAGAGCGGGAGCTCTATGGCTGTAGGACGGGTAGTCCCATTCCACGTGGGGGTTTTGTGTTTCCCCGCGGTCGCCCCAACCAAAGACATTAGGGCAGGTTTCATCTTGTTTAGTCTCTTATTTAAGGGTGTTTAACATGATCTGCTTTGGTGTCTAAAGCTCCATAGGGTCTTCTCGTCTTACGAGATTATCCCCGCTTCTGCACGGGGAGATCAATTTCATTGACTTGAAAGAGGAGACAGCTAAGCCCTCGTTATGCCATTCATACAGGTCTCCATTTAAAAGACAAGTGATTGCGCTACCTTCGCACGGTCAAAATACCGCGGCCGTTAAACATATAGTCACAGGGCAGGCGGGACCTCTTATTCATTAATTTTGCAAGAGGCGATGTTTTTGGTAAACAGGCGAGGCTTCATGTGTTTGCCGAGTTCCTTCTCTTTCTTTTAGTCTTTCCATTTGAGCACACCAGTGTGGGGTTAACGGTTGGGTTGTATTGAGTGGTTTTCTAGTCGTTTGGTATGTTGTTCATTTCCCTCTTTGTTTGGGGCCGTTAATACTCGGTGGGGGTTCGTTCCGATTTACACGTGTGCTAGGAGAGAGGCGTGTTCTCTTATTACTCATATTAGCATAATTTCTCCCATGTGGGCATGGGATAACCTGTTATGGTTAGGGGGTTAAGAAGGTATTATCAGGATAATAGGGGAGGTATGTGTTTGAGCTTTAACGCTTTCTACAGGGATGGCTGCTTTTAGGCCCACCTAAACACAGGAACCTTAATAGTTTAGTGTGATCTTTATCCTCCTGGAAAAGTTGTGTCTTTTATCAAAGGGGCTGTACCCCCTTTGATTAACTCTCGCGGTTTCTTAGGGTGTCAGAACGGAGTAAGACAGGGGTGATTAAAGAAGCCGGGAGGCTGAACTTCTATCCATTTCACAGGTAACCAGCTATAACTTAGTTCGGTAGGTCTGTCACCTCTACTCGAAGCTCTTCCCACTCTTTTGCCACAGAGACGGGTTTGCCCTGTTTATAGGCTGTCTTGGAGTAGCTCACTAAGTTTCGGGAAGTCAAACTAAAGGGCTCTTTGCTTGGGGCTTTCTAGCTAAATCATGATGCAAAAGGTACGAGGGGGTATCTCTGCTTTTTTGTGCTTTACTGGGTTGTTTCATTTCTCTTTCAGCTTTCCCTTGCGGTACTTTCTCTGTTGCTCCTTATGTCCTTTTCTATCGCCTATACTAAGGGGGTAAAATGGTTTGTTTTGAGGTAAATTAGTGTATTTGGGGGTATGAATGGGGGTGTGTTGGTTTTGGGTGTTGGGCTAGCTAATGGGCGTCAGGGTAATCCGATTTGCACGGATGACTTCTCAGTGTAAGGGAGATGCTTTTCTAACTTAGCTATACTCTGATTTTTCCAAGTGCACCTTCCGGTACACTTACCATGTTACGACTTGCCTCCCCTTTGCAATTATAGGGTTTTAGTTAGTTGAGTTTATTAAGCTCGGGGAGAGTGACGGGCGGTGTGTGCGCGCTTCAGGGCCGGTTTCAGCGGAACGCTCTATTTTCTGCTTACTGCTAAATCCTCCTTTAGATACTTATTTCAGAGTATCGTTCGTGATTCCCTGGGGCAGGGAATGTAGCCCATTTCTTCCCCTTCCATACGCTACACCTCGACCTGACGTTTTGGGCTGTGCCAATTGTGCTTACTATTGGGTCTTCGCAGGGTAAGCTGACGACGGTGGTATATAGGCGGGATAAACAAGGAAGGGTGAGGTTTAACGGGGGTTATCGGTTCTAGAACAGGCTCCTCTAGGTGGATCTAAAGCACCGCCAAGTCCTTTGGGTTTTAAGCTGGTGCTCGTAGTTCCCAGGCGGACAATGGTTGTAGTTCATTGTCAATGTTTAGGGCTAGGCATAGTGGGGTATCTAATCCCAGTTTGTGCCCTAGCTTTCGTGGGTTCAGAATAAGTAAAGCCACTTTCGTGATTGGACTTCATACTCTCGAGTGCGTATAACAGCTTTGAGAGTGTTCGGCTTTAGTTTAGGTTTTGTTCTTAACCACGCTTTACGCCGCTGTCTATCAACTTGGGTCTCTCGTATAACCGCGGTGGCTGGCACGAGTTTTACCGACCCTCTTAGCTTTGACTAAGTCAAGTTTTCACTTATGGCTTAATGTTTATCACTGCTGAGTTCCCTTGAGGGTGTGGCTAAGCAAGGTGTCATGGGCTAGTAGTATGTGCCTGATACCAACTCCTTATTCCCGGGCGGGGGATTGAGGGCATTCTCACAGGGGTGCGGATACTTGCATGTGTAAGCTTAGCTAAAGCTGATAGCAAAGTCAGGACCAAACTTTTGTGCCTGCGGAGCTTTCTAGGGCTCATCTTAACATCTTCAGTGTCATGCTTTATTTAAGCTACGCTAGC